ACTTTACTTTTTTTGTTATATTTTCCTTCTAAACTTCTAAAAAAGGCCACTAAAAATAGTTCTTTATTTACTTTACCCTTAGCTGTTAAAAAAAAAGGAAAATTCCCTCTCTTGTTTTCCCTGTTGCTAAATGAAATACAATTACAATATTAAAGTTTAATATCATAATTTAATATAATAATACTAGGAGGCTGGAAATAAAGATCGCTTTTTTGCATCCGTTCTACATCACATTGTCGAAACAAAAGCATCGATATGGAAATTTTTTGTATTTGTATGCGACACGAAACCACGATCTGATTCTGATAGCAATATATATCTATTCTTATAGAATATATATAAATAGAATAGATATAAACAGCAGATCTTTATCTAGAATCAAGGAAAGCTAAGATATTTAAAAAAGGAGGGCTTCCGTATTGTGGTTGTGCCTCAGAATAACCGTTTTTCCCATGGAGGAACAGAATACGAATTTATTCGTATGGAGCATCCAGTAACAAGAAGATTTAATCGGAAATATCGACAAATTCTCGCACAGTCAGAAGAAAAAAAGTCTGCTACTACACCCCCATCTCTATCAAATTTTAATATCAGAATAGCTGATATAGTTATGATTCAATGGGTCAGGTCCACTTACTTTTTCTTTTGTTGATTTCTTAACTTGACGATGAATTTTATTAGATTAATGAAAAAGTAGGAATATTTGTTGATTCATAATTGAGATTTGGTAGTTAGGAGTATAGCGTGTAGTGACATAGTCGTCCTTTCAATTCTATAAGTGGGATGACTCATCATTATAATGAAAAATGTTCAACTTTATAATGTAATGATACTACTATAATTCATTATATTAATGATCTATTACGTTATTAATTTATTATTAAATATTATGTTATGCGGATGTTTATTTTATTTTTTGTTAAAAATATCAACAATATTCCTATTATCTTTTCTAATACAAAATGAAAACTCAGACTTGAGTTTTGTGAAAAAGGAAAAAAGCCCCTTATCGGATTTGAACCGATGACTTACGCCTTACCATGGCGTTACTCTACCGCTGAGTTAAAAGGGCCTATAGGATTCTATTCCTGAGCGAGGTGCTAGCCATTCTGAGTCTACTGCATGTACCTATACCCATATATTATATATGGGAATATACATCTGTATATGTCTCCATAGTGGCTCATTCAGAAACAATCATTTTTTTTTTTTCGGAAATCTAGGATAAACTCTAATTGCTTTGCTTTTATTGACCCTCCTCGGAACGCGATTCAATTGATTAATTCGCTTATAAATCCAAAATATTTTCTGATTCATCGAATCATGTGATGAAGAATTTAACTCGTACAACTCAACTGGTACCCGGAACCAAATTTTTATATAAAAAACTTTCTCCGGTTTCTTAATTTCCTGTCTGCTTAGTCTGAGATAGATATATGCCTATCTCGTCTTAACGTAACAATGTGTGAATTAATGAGTGAAGGTTGGCGAATGAGATTTCATCTTTTTTGCCGTACAAACCACTCCCCGAAGTGAAGGCTTATACTTCCTTAGAACATTACTTCTCTAATTAGAATTCGAGATATAATTACAGAAGTAATGTTCATGAACTATGAGTTAAGAATTAAAGAATGACAAAAATTATAGCAATCGCGAAAGGTGGAAAGCTTCCTTGGAGTTAGTCACACGATTATATTATATTGACAATTTCAAAAAAATCTTCATACTATGAGCATAGTATGGTGGTGATCGGGCAGGTATGCCCCCATCGTCTAGTGGTTCAGGACATCTCTCTTTCAAGGAGGCAGCGGGGATTCGACTTCCCCTGGGGGTAGGGTACTACGAAAAGAAGTTGCTCATGGATTATCAATCAATTTAGAATTGATTCTTCCTGGGTCGATGCCCGAGTGGTTAATGGGGACGGACTGTAAATTCGTTGGCAATATGTCTACGCTGGTTCAAATCCAGCTCGGCCCAAGAATTCCCCGATCCATCATGTCATGAGATGATATCCAATTTAATTTGTCTTCGCGAAACGTCTGATACGGGGGAATGAGGAAAAGAATCTATTTCATTTTTCTATCCCTATTTAGGGTTTTTCCTGTATATTTCGATCTTTTTTTATGAAAAAAAAAAGAAAAATAGCTCTATCTAATTAATCGACTTGACGCGATATTATTTTATAATAGGATTACTAGTAATTTGTATCGTTCGCGCTAAAGTCTATATCATATTCATGTGGATATTAATATACCGCTTGTTTCTCTGTTAGAATACGACGATTCTAGGTAAACTAAACTCGTTTGAATGAAATCATTCTATATATGCTGTATACCTGATTTCTCTGGGATTGTAGTTCAATCGGTCAGAGCACCGCCCTGTCAAGGCGGAAGCTGCGGGTTCGAGCCCCGTCAGTCCCGACCTAGAATCTGATGAATCCCTCAATTCATCTCTATCTCTCTCTTTTCTGTGAAGAGGGGCGCGGGGCAGGATCTAATTCCCAGTGCCAGATCCTTTTGATGGGGGAGAGACGTATGGAAATTAGTCCAATTGTTGGGAGCACCATATTAAGGAGTCCGAGAAATACCGTACTTGTCTAGGGTTTTCGCTTGCTCCCGACACATGGACGACTTTAGTAAAATACCCATATGTTTTCTTTTCCGGGAGCACATACACCAATTGGTATTATACAAAATTAACTTGACCTTAACCTAGTTACCCCGGCAGAATACTTTTTAGATTAAAATAAAAGTACCGCCCTTCAAAAATTAGGATCTAACACTCTTAGCTTAGTGAGAGAATGAATAATCGTTTTTTTCTTCCTATTTGAAAGGTCCTATTAAATAAAGAAGGAATCAAAAATAGTAAATTTGTTGAAATATTTGATCTTTTATTTTATACTGGGACCCATCTTTATCAAACTTCTTTGTTTTTTAAGGAAATTAGAGCATAAAAAACGGAGTTTCGAACTTTATTCCTTACTTTTTTCTATTTCATGTCTACTATATTGATTGAGTTTGTGACCAATGGAAGTGTAAGATGGGTCAAACGATACGTCATTATATCATTCTATAAAGAAGACGGGAGCTTATAGAAAAGAAACTAAAGAATCAAAAATTCAACAGGATTTGTGATTGGATCGGTAATTTCATCTTTTAGTACGTATGTATAAAAGATCCTCTTATGTTATACTATTTAATTCTCGACGATAAATCGATTTGATAGCTTAGATATTGTTATTCATAATATTAATCCAATTTAATATCATCGGGATGAATTGTATCCCGTGAAGGTTACAGGTGAAAGATTTAGAATCTCTAGGGGATTAGATCCCGAGTTATTGTGAAAAAAAAACGATAAAATTATGGAAGTAAATATTCTCGCATTTATTGCTACTGCATTGTTTATTCTAATTCCTACTGCTTTTTTGCTTATCATTTATGTAAAAACGGTCAGTCAAAAGGATTAATTTGAATCAAGCTCGACTTCTGAGTTCTTATCAATTGCTGGAATAAAGAAGATTCAAACCCCACATCTTAAATGAGACGGGCGGACTAGAATCAACTGTATATGAGATCGAATAGTATGGTAGAAAGAAATATATGAATCTTTCTACCATACTATTTATTGTATAAAGAAATAATATTTTTTTATAGGCTTAATTTAATATGGATCCACCTAGACGAGGTCTATTCATCCAAGTCCAGTCCATATAAGATAAATAGCCCCTAATTCTAGCTCTTTGCTACATCCATTTGAGTTGTCGTGATTTCGATCAATTCGAGATAATCGAATGCCCACTTTTACTCTTATATGTTTTATGGTTCTAATTATTAGGTTTCTTATTATTTCTTTCCAATATGGATCCGGGGAACTGTCGACACAAGCAAATCAATGGATGAAGATATGGTCTGGGCGTATTCCTATAATATAGAAAAGAAACCAAGTAATCCCTTTTTGATTTTCTCAGTCCGACAAAGAATAATAGATTGAGCCATTAACAGATGGGCCAAGTAATTCTATGGGAAATTATTCAGATAAAAAAATAGTGGATTCTGCAGATTTCTAACGCGTGAACCCTGTTCCAGTAGAACTAGGAGATAGGGGATATTTTTCTTTTTTATGAAAATAAAACTAAAAACGCTTTACAGAACGATCTACGAAGCGATTAAGACAGTTTGATTAATCTAGTAATGACTCTAGAGTCCACTTCTTCCCCACACTACGAGCGAAAGGGAAAATGTAAAGACTACCATTAAAGCAGCCCAAGCAAGACTTACTATATCCATGTGAATTATGCCCTCTATCTTTATGAATAGAAATATGAAGAAATTCTTCCATTATTGATCACTAATAATAATAGAATCCATGGCACAGAGTCAAAAAGGACTTTTGACCAAAAGAAGGCTATTGATGAACCAATCCAATAACTCTCCCCATAACAAGTTCCCATATGATTTTGGGTAAAATTTGAAAGGATTAAGATCAAGTAAAACGCGCAGTTACTCTCTTGTAATTATTACATTATTATTACAGGAATTACAAATTAAAGGAATGTTAGTCAGGGAACATATAGTAAGCTTTTTTGTGTTTTTTTTGTGCCGTCCATAAGCAAAAAAAAAAAAGCAATATACCATCCAACAAGATAACAATCTATTGTGCGGATTTCCATCTCCTCTTTGTTCTAATCCTTGCTGTCTCCCGATTGTCTTTGTGAAATGATTTGGAGTCTATTAGAGTATATTCATATTCTTGCCCGGAGGTTGCAAAATAAAAAATTTTATTTTATTCTATGAAAAGTAAATTATCCCAATATTGGGTCAATGCTTGAGCATGCAGGGATTCTCGTGGGCATGAATTTGTATACAAAGTATCTTCCGCCCCTTACTTTACACCACTACTTAGTTTGTTTGATTCCTCATTTGCCTAGCAAACTCAAGACTCAGGTACAGGTAGTAGACACTACACTAGGAGTAGAAGTCTTGATAGTCTAGCTCTTC